CCTGGTCGAATTGGGAGAAGCCGTAGGTATTATTGCGGGTCAATCAATTGGGGAACCGGGGACTCAACTAACATTAAGAACTTTTCATACCGGTGGAGTATTCACAGGTGATACTGCCGAACATGTACGAGCTCCTTCTAATGGAAAAATAAAATTCAATGAGGATTTGGTTTATCCCACACGTACCCGTCATGGGCATCCCGCTTTTCTATGTTCTATAGACTTGTATGTAACTATTGAGACTCGGGATATTATCCATAATGTGAATATTCCACCAAAAAGTTTGATTTTAGTTCAAAATGATCAATATGTAGAATCAGAACAAGTGATTGCTGAGATTCGTGCCGGAACGTCCACTTTTCATTTTAAAGAGAAGGTACGAAAACATATTTATTCTGAATCAAAGGGAGAAATGCACTGGAGTACCGATGTCCACCATGCATCTGAATATACACATGGTAATGTTCATCTATTACCAAAAACAAGTCATTTATGGATATTAGCAGGAGGTCCGTGTGGATCCAGTATAGTGTCTTTTTCGCTCCACAAAGATCAAGATCAAATGAATGTTCATTCTTTTTCTTTCGAAAAAAGATATATCTTTGACCTCTCAATGACTAATCACCGAGCAAGCGGAAGCCCTTTTGAAGGAAGCTATTCAAGACCCGATCGAATCATATCCAATGGTCATTGGAATTTCATATATCCTTCTATTCTCCAAGAGAATTCTGATTTCTTGGCGAAAAAACGAAGAAATAGATTCATTATCCCATTACAATATGATAAAGAACGAGATAAAGAACTAATACCCTGTTTTGGTATTTCGATTGAAATACCCATAAATGGTATTTTACGTAGAAATAGTATTCTTGCTTATTTTGATGATCCACGATACAGAAGAAATAGTTCAGGAATTACTAAATATGGGACCATAGAGGTAGATTCAATCATAAAAAAAGAGGATTTGATTGAATATCGAGGAGAAAAAGAATTTAGTCCGAAATACCAGAAAGTAGATCGGTTTTTTTTCATTCTCGAAGAAGTGCATATCTTACCCGGATCTTCGTTCATAATGGTCCGGAACAATAGTATCATTGGAGTAAATACACAACTCGCTTTAAATACAAGAAGCCAGGTAGGCGGATTAGTCCGAGTGGAGAGAAAAAAAAAAAGTATTGAGCTGAAAATCTTTTCTGGAGATATTCATTTTCCTGGAGAAACAGATAAGATATCCAGGCACAGCGGCATTTTGATACCACCAGAGACGGAAAAAAAAAATTCTAAGAAATCAAAAAAATTGAAAAATTGGATCTATGTCCAACGGATCACACCTACCAAGAAAAAGTATTTTGTTTCGGTTCGGTCCGTAGTCACATATGAAATAGCTGATGGAATAAATTTAGCAACACTTTTCCCTCGGGATCTCTTGCAGGAAAAGGATAATGTCCAACTTAGAGTTGTCAATTATATCCTTTATGGAAATGGCAAATCAATTCGAGGAATTTATCACACAAGTATTCAATTAGTTCGGACTTGCTTAGTATTGAATTGGGACCAAGAAAAAAATGGTTCTATAAAAGAGGTTCATGCTTCCTTTGTTGAGGTAAGGACAAATGATCTGATTCGCGATTTCATAAGAATTGAGTTAGTCAAGTCCACTATTTCGTATACCGGAAAAAGGTATGATAGGGCAAGTTCCGTATTGATTCCCGATAATGGATTAGATCGCGCCAATATCAATCCTTTTTATTCCAAGGCGAAGATTCAATCACTTACCCAACATCAAGGAACTATTGGTATTGGTACGTTGTTGAATCGAAATAAAGAATGCCAATCTTTGAGAATTTTGTCATCATCCAATTGTTCTCGAATTGGTCCATTCAATGATTCGAAATATAACAATGTGACAAAAGAATCAGATCCCATAATCCAAATTAGGGATTTGCTGGGTCCCTTAGGGACTATTGTCCCTAAAATAGCGAATTTTTTTTCATCTTACTATTTAATAACTCATAATCATATCTTGTTAAAGAAATATTTGCTACTTGACAATTTTAAACAGACTTTCCAAGTACTTAAATACTGTTTAATAGATGAAAATAGGAGGATTTATAATCCCGATCCATGCGGTAACATAATTTTGAATCCATTCCATTTGAATTGGTGCTTTCTCCATCACGATTATTGTGAAGAGACATCTACAATAATTAGCCTTGGACAATTTATTTTTGAAAATGTATGTCTATTCAAATACGAATCACACGTAAAAAAATCTGGTCAAATTTTCATTGTTCATGTTGACTCCTTAGTTATAAGATCAGCTAAACCCTATTTGGCCACTCCAGGAGCAACTGTTCATAGCCATTATGGAGAAATCCTTTACGAAGGAGATACATTAGTTACATTTATATATGAAAAATCGAGATCTGGTGACATAACGCAAGGTCTTCCAAAAGTGGAACAAATCTTAGAAGTGCGTTCGATTGATTCAATATCGATGAATCTAGAAAGGAGAGTTGAAGGTTGGAACGAACGTATACAAAGAATTCTTGGAATCCCCTGGGCATTCTTGATTGGAGCTGAGCTAACCATAGCCCAAAGTCGTATTTCTTTGGTTAATAAGATCCAAAAGGTTTATCGATCCCAGGGGGTACAGATCCATAATAGACATATAGAAATTATTGTACGTCAAGTAACATCAAAAGTGTTGGTTTCAGAAGATGGAATGTCTAATGTTTTTTCACCTGGAGAATTAATCGGCTTTTTGCGAGCGGAACGAGCAGGGCGTGCTTTGGACGAAGCGATCTGTTATCGGGCAATCTTATTGGGAATAACGAGGGCATCTCTAAATACTCAAAGTTTCATATCTGAAGCAAGTTTTCAAGAAACCGTTCGAGTTTTAGCAAAAGCTGCTCTAAGAGGTCGTATTGATTGGTTGAAGGGCCTGAAAGAGAACGTTGTTCTGGGGGGGATTATACCTGTTGGTACCGGATTCAAAAAATTAGTACACCCTTCAAGGCAAGACAAGAACATTCATTTGGAAATCAAAAGAAAGAATCTATTCGAGTTGGAAATAAGAGATATTTTGTTACACCATAGAGAATTATTTTGTTCTTACGTCCAAAACAATTTCCATGAGACAAATTTCCATGAGACATCAGAACAATCATTTACGCGATTTAATGATTCCTAAGAGCAGATTCATTCCTTTCACTTTAACTATCTTTCAATTATCTGGTCCGATTATTGATTTGGTATTAGATTTTTGATTTGGTATTAATTGGTATTAAATAAAAATTAAATAAAATAAGTAATTAAATTGGTAATAAATAAAATAAGTAATTAAAAGAAATTAATGGTTTGGGTCGTGTATCAACGGTCAATCCCCCGTAAAAGGTTCCATCGGAACAATTATTTATTTCAGGGTACCTCGTCTCTTTGTTAAAAAAAAAAGGAAGTCTGGGGAAAAATGACAAGAAGATATTGGAACATCAATTTGGAAGAGATGATGGAAGCAGGAGTTCATTTTGGTCATGGTACTAAGAAATGGAATCCTAGAATGGCCCCTTACATCTCTGCAAAGCGTAAAGGTATTCATATTACAAATCTCACTAGAACTGCTCGTTTTTTATCAGAAGCTTGCGATTTAGTTTTTGATGCAGCAAGTAGGGGAAAAAACTTCTTAATCGTTGGTACAAAAAATAAAGCAGCGGATTCAGTAGCATCAGCTGCAATAAGGGCTCGGTGTCATTATGTTAATAAAAAATGGCTTGGTGGTATGTTAACGAATTGGTCCACTACGGAAACGAGACTTCACAAGTTCAGGGACTTAAGAACAGAACAAAAGATGGGGAAACTCAACTGTCTCCCCAAAAGAGATGCAGCAATGTTGAAAAGAAAATTATCTACCTTGCAAACATATCTCGGTGGGATCAAATATATGACGGGGTTGCCTGATATTGTGATCATCGTTGATCAGCAAGAAGAATATACGGCTCTTCAAGAATGTGTCATTTTGGGGATTCCGACAATTTGTTTAATCGATACAAATTGTGACCCAGATCTCGCAGATATTTCGATTCCAGCAAACGATGACGCTATAGCTTCAATCCGATTGATTCTTAACAAATTAGTATCCGCAATTTGTGAGGGTCGTTCTGGCCATATAAGAAATCGTTGATTATGATTATCATTAAGAATAATAAGATTAGTTAATTATTTGGCAACTCCATAGATTTATTGGATCGGTTACTATTTTTTTTTTAATTTGAAAAAAGAGATAAAAAAAAAGTACTGGGGATATTGATATTATGTTATGATGTTGTTATGTAATTTCTTGGTATCGTAAATAAAATATACGATTAATGATTCAAGTTAGTGAGTTGAGAAATAGATGGTTGAATCAAAATAATTCCTTTTTTGAAGTTCAATTTCTGTCAGAGGGCAATATGAATGTTATACCATATTCCATTAAAACACTCAAAGGGTTATACGACATATCGGGTGTAGAAGTAGGCCAACATTTCTATTGGCAAATAGGAGGTTTACAAATCCATGCCCAAGTACTTATCACTTCTTGGGTCGTAATTGCTATCTTATTAGGTTCAGTCATCATAGCTGTTCGGAATCCACAAACCATTCCGACCGACGGTCAGAATTTCTTCGAATATGTCCTTGAATTTATTCGAGACTTGAGCAAAACCCAGATTGGAGAAGAATATGGTCCTTGGGTTCCCTTTATTGGAACTATGTTCTTATTTATTTTTGTTTCTAACTGGTCAGGTGCTCTTTTACCTTGGAAAATCATACAATTACCTCATGGGGAGTTAGCTGCGCCTACGAATGATATAAACACTACTGTTGCTTTAGCTTTACTCACGTCAGCGGCATATTTTTATGCGGGTCTTACCAAAAAAGGATTGGGTTATTTCGGGAAATACATTCAACCAACCCCAATACTTTTACCAATTAACATCCTAGAAGATTTTACAAAACCTTTATCTCTTAGTTTTCGACTTTTCGGGAATATATTAGCTGATGAATTAGTAGTTGTTGTTCTTGTTTCTTTAGTCCCTTCAGTAGTTCCTATACCTGTTATGCTTCTTGGATTATTTACAAGTGGTATTCAAGCTCTTATTTTTGCAACGTTAGCCGCGGCTTATATAGGTGAATCCATGGAGGGTCATCATTGACTAGTTTTCGAAATAGTCTTTTTTTAAGCTTATCCCAATTCATGCATGATTCAAGATAATCCACTTGGTTGGGGAACATAATAGATACAAATACGTATGAATATACGACCTAGAGTCGTAGGAAAAAAGATAGACGAGACTATATTGCGGAATTGTAAAAAAAAGATGGGTTGGGGGGTCACACTAGATGTATGTAATCTCTATAAGTCTAGCCCCTGTGTCTGTTTCGAGGAATGATTCTAGAATCCGATTCAATATAAAATGTGGGTGGTTTACGTTATGGAAGAAACAAATGTATATGTGATATTATATATTTACTAGTTTAGTTATATAGGACTATTCCTAATATAGTTATATAGGACTATTCCTAATATATATATATATATATATATTATTGATTAATTTGATTGCGGTTCACTGCATTTATATAGTTCCAATATAAGTCCTTCTGTTTCGTCTGTGATTGTGGATTGAATGAAATGAAAAAAGAGATGAACTCAAGGATAGTATCTAGAAGAAAAAAGAAAGAAGAATTGAATGAAAGAATGGTTCGAAACAAAGAAATGCAATAACTAGAACCGTATACATATGTAAAAAACTCCATTATGGGTAGAAGCTAAAAATGAGATATCGAAATAGTTCTGACGATTCAGTAATATTATCATTTCAATTCGGAGTTTTTAGTTATTTCGACCCGATAGATCTTAATGATAAAATCTTAATGAAAAAAAAATGATAAAAAAAATTAAGTAATAATTCATTGGTTGATTGTATCATTAACCATTTCTTTTTTTTGGTGCGAGGAACTAAACTTACCATGAATCCACTGATTTCTGCCGCTTCCGTTATTGCTGCTGGATTGGCAGTAGGGCTTGCTTCTATTGGACCTGGAGTTGGTCAAGGTACTGCTGCAGGCCAAGCTGTAGAAGGTATTGCGAGACAACCAGAAGCAGAGGGTAAAATACGAGGTACTTTATTGCTTAGTCTAGCTTTTATGGAAGCTTTAACAATTTATGGACTGGTCGTGGCGTTAGCGCTTTTGTTTGCGAATCCCTTTGTTTAATCCTAGAAATGTAAAAAAGTACCTTACATACTATCTTTTTTCTAATTTTATTAACTCATAATTGTTGTTTGCTTCTTCTAATTATATCAACGCTTTACTCCTACAATTATTTATTTGTTGAGACAATACCCCAGGAAAGGAAGGACTGATTTGAGGATGAGTAATTACCGGATCCGCTCGCTTTCTTCCTTCGCGTCCTTAGCTTAGTACAATGGAAACCTTTTTTTTTACTTTATTTTAGGAATCGTTTCAACAAACGAGATATTTCACAATTGACATGAGACCCAAGACTTAACCTAATAAAATAAGTATTTTATTGGATTGGAAGCTTCAAGTAAGAAATTTCAAAATTATCAAATTAAATTACTAGATTTAATCTATTCCCATTAAAAAAAATGGAAATAAAATTTATATAATAATAAGAAATCGATCAAAAAAGGGGCGACGAAGTGATACAAAAAGAACTCTGTTCTTTGTTAGTCCTATCTATAAGAGGAGAGCATATGAAAAATGTAACCGATTCTTTCCTTTCCTTGGGTCACTGGCCATCCGCCGGGAGTTTCGGGTTTAATACCGATATTTTAGCAACAAATCCAATAAATCTAAGTGTAGTGCTTGGTGTATTGATTTTTTTTGGAAAGGGGGTGTGTGCGAGTTTTGTATTTCAAGAATAGGTTGGATCCATCCGACTGCACTTTATTTATGGTATTTTATTCATTTTATAGGATAAATAGGAAAAAAAGTGCACGATCTCGACGAATTATTTCTGAATAAATTAAGAAATCATATGTAAGAACTATAGCATTTCGTGACTTATTGGTAAATCTACTTTGATTCTCTATCAACCAATAATGTAAGACCATTAACATGGTTAAAGCTAAACTGTTTGAAGTCCAGGCAAAACATGGTACTCTTTCTACCGCTACGTTAGTACCGAAATGGTTTAAAAATGAATAGTTGGTAATTTATCTGATATAGAACACTCATATCGATAAAATGATTTGAACCATTTATTAAAAAAATAGGCATCTTGCTCTTTTTTTTCCAATGCCGAATCGACGACCTACGTAAAAAAAAAAAAAATAGGAATTTTTGGATTGGATTTGAAGAAAAAAAGAAATAAAAAAAAATATAGAAATAAATTTACAATTTAAATTTAAAATTAAATAAAGAAAATTAAATAAAGAAAATTAAATAAAGAACAAATACAAATAAAGAACAAATACAAATAAAGAAAGAACTTTG